AGCAGTCGACTAGAAGTAGAAGACTGCTCTATGACGGGCTTCCCTATTTCCTGGGCTCTACCCGCTCGTCTACGCTCCGACCTAATAATTGAAAAACGATGTTTCCAGCCGATTTAAAACTTGTCGTCAAAAAAAAGGCAATCAATTATAATAATAAAAAAAAAATGGAATAGTGAATCAAGATCTAGATGGATCCCTATCTTTATCTCTACCCACGGAGATACCTATCTATATGGATAGAAATCTATCTATGAATCGATCTAGACTATCCTCTATCCGGATAGATATGCCCCTATGAGCGACTACGCCGATCTTTATATGTTTTGGCCATGTCCGTTTCCGCTCCGAAGAGGAAGGTTTAGATCTTTCAATCTTATGTCGTGAGGGATGTGACCTATGTTAGGTCCATAAGATACCACAGCTTTTGGTGTTCTATGATTCACCTCCGAATAATGAGTAGGTAGTTCAATCCTTTTGATTCTTCTCTTCATAGTAAACTTATGGGGGGATGCGGAGCAATAGGTCGAATTACTATATAAAGAAGAGTTGTCAACTATAGGACTTCTTGTTCGAGTAGGAAGATTTCGGTTTTTCTCGTTCCTTCTCTTCGATAAGAATAGGGATTTGAAATGATACAAATTCCTCTTCATTCTGTTGTGCTCAGCGAAGGAACTGCCTAAGCATACTTTTTCGGATCCAAACCTCTTTGTTCTTTCTAAGTTTTCTTCTTGCATAGAAGAACCCAACTGTTGCAAAAACGGGGATTTTAGTAGTAGACGGCATCTCCTCTGAGTTTTGAGTAGGTGGAACCATTCTGTTTTTGTTCTTCTCCACATTCTTACCGGCCGGAATTTGCCTATGATTTTTTCAACTGATATTTCGATATAGAAAGATCTCCTTATTTCTTCACCACGGATTCTCGCGTCATTTTCTTGAAAAAATATTAGATCAGCGTGGGACACTTTTAAATGAGTAATGCTTACCATTCCATTATTCACACAAACCCTTCGATGACTTATCGGCTGCCTTGCTTGAGGAATAGTTTCACAAAAATGGAGACGAACCGGAATAACGTCCGATCTTGTTTCTGGATTGAGTGGAAAAGGGATATATGAAGTTCGCTCTGTTCCTCTGTGCATCTCTGTGATGGGTAAATCCCCATGAAAAAGGGGCAACTTTCGTGTAGTTTGTGATTGGATGTAACTGTTAAGATTTTTTCTCGGATAAATCTTTCTCTTAATAGATCTCTTCTTGTTCCTCAATCTTCGGAGAATGCGGCGTTGTATTATTGTAAGTTCTCTGTTCCGAACATTTCCTGAAAGTAGACGACAAGTTTTAAATCTTAATGCAGGCATATTTCGTTGAATCAGTCTTTTTCGCTACATCGGGGCTATGGGAGTCGAACCCAATTTTTCCACGACGAATCAATTGATTTAATATGGGCATCACTCTTTCCTTTGTCCTTCCCCCACCCTATCACTAGTGATGACTCCCGATCCGAAGGGCACCCAGACTCATGCTGCCTGCCAACGACAACAGGTACTAACGGGTTATGTAACCGAGTTCTCGTCCCCATCCCCTGCTCGCTCGCTGAGCATTCGAGATTTTAAATCCCAAAAAGTGGCGGATTGTATTCCCGAACGGGTTAGGTCCTCGAGACGAGCATACAACTCCTTTAAGGAGGGTTCCCCCGTCCCAGTCGTTTTGGATTCCGACGTGGGGAATGGTTCCAAGAGGACTCCCTCCTCAAACGACCTCAAGGAGGAGTTGGATTCCGAATGGACAATTATTTCGCTTCCACTATGATTTACCATATTTGTCACATTGGAACCCCCTTCCGCATCGAGGAGGGCTCTAAAAACGAAAGTCATAGAAAAGAGAATCACCCCCGAGCACCCTCCCTTTACTAGCAGTAAAGAGAGAGATCGAGAAAGGATCCCCTTTAAGAAGAAGGTATGAACCCAGTCGTCCTGTCCGAGCCATACTCCAATAAAATAAAGGAGTATGCTTAGGCAAATAAATATAAATGTTCCTAGATGCCTAGGCATACATTTACGACTAAAGATAATAAAGCCTATAAAACAAAGAGCTACTATCATTTCTTCATTATAGATTGAGATCTTCTTCGAACTTAACGCACAAATAGATGGAATTGCAGCAAATAGCATCTTTCTAGTCGTGGAAGATATAGGTTGTTTAAGAAGAGAGAATCGTTGGTTCCTTATAGTCATGAGTATAAGGCACTGAAGAAAGAGCGAACTAACTAAGCCCCCTCTGAGCAGGGGGTTTCGAAGAAGAAAAAAAGATTCCGGGATGGTCCAATCGGGTGAACCAATTCTTATCCTTCCCCTCTCACCGCGCAGAGACGAAAGGGAATCGGTCAGACCTCGCGCAAACCCTTGCTCAAAGAGTCCGCCAAGGGGATATTGTAACGCGAGATGATCTTTTTCTACTAGTAGATCAATTACAAAGCCCTGCTAGTGAATTCTATCTCCAAGCCTTGACTCTTCTTTTAACCGGGCTCACACAAGTAAGTGAAGGACCCCCTTTGGCCTTTCTGAAGTGTGGCCCGGGGATAAGGAATCAATAATTCGAATAGAGAATAGACGGTTTACGAGTTCCATCCTTAGAACGTGTGATCATGGCATCTGACTCGGGAAATGACTTAATCAATAGAGATAAATCTGTCCTTTTAGCAGCCTTTTTTTATCTACGATACCAGCATCCACTTCTTCAACTCGAGCAATCACATCCTTCAACGGCAGCTGAAATAGCAGGGGATCTTGCTAACTGTGCTTATTCTGCTTCCTATAAAAGAGAATCTCTCTGTCAACAAAAGCGCTTGGTCACATTCATTCAACCATCAACCATTTCACCGCTCCTACCTTCTTTCTTTTCGTGTAGTGGGACTCCTTCTTCGTCAGTCAGAGACAGCTGCAGATAAGAGAATCGCTAATGGTTCTCTTATACGAAACTTTATTTACCCCGGGGTTCCTTCCCTCGCTTAATCGGAATCTCACTCACTCTTTAGTTTCAATGCTAAATGGGAGCCTAGTTCAATGGCAGCTTTCTTCCTAAACAGGAGAGTTCGAAGGCCCTTCTCTGCGGATTCGTCCTAAGATAAGGAAGAGCTTAACCACACCAAAGCTAATTCAACTTCCGGAGCAGTCGAAAGAGGAAACAGATTCAACAAGAGACAAGGCTGGTAATGACGATCCTCCAACTGCGGTTACGACGACAGTGGCAAGAGCTTCTTCTTTGCTTACATCTTATCTTTCCGTGACTTCTTGCATCTCGAAAAATAATATTCTAAAAGGCTAGCTCCACCTCTCGGCTTCTGAAACAATCCTTGTGAAAAAGAAAAAGATAGTAGCACAGGGCCTTCTCTCCATCTCAGAAGAAAAGTAGAATTTCGTGCGGGTATGAAAGAAAGATAGCTATTAAAAAGCATCTTCCTTCCCCTGCTCTGAACAGCGGCAACAACCAGTGATGGCATACTCTTATTATAAGAAAGAAGCATCTCCGAGCTAACTGCAATTGATTCTATAGCAGCAGATCTCGCGGTTATGCCGCATCAAGAGCAAAGCGAGAAGAGCTGACTCGTGAACATGAACAATCGCTTATTTCACAGCTGGTTCAACTTGAGCTTCGGATCAAAGAACTATCTTCCCACCAAGGGCCGTTCCCTAAAGAATGTCTTTCCCTGGGGCTTGTCTCTCATGAGTATAAGGCACTGAAGAAAGAGCGAACTAACTAAGCCCCCTCTGAGCAGGGGGTTTCTTTCTCCTTATCTACTAGAACTTTAGGAAAGCTTGGAAGCTACTTGCAGTGAATGAAGGAATGCGGCCGTAAGCTCATTGGTTTAAGAGCGACTCCGCTTCTCGCTAACAGCCCTATTCGCTTAGCTCGGGTATTCCCATTGCTTCAGGTATTTGATTACCAAACCAACCGTTGCCACACATCTAGCTACAAAGAAAGACAAAATACATTTATTGGTTTACGCACCTTCTGTCATTTCACTTCACTACCAGCGCAGTCCAATTCTCTTTCTCTATCTCCGAATTCTCTGTTTCACTCACCACCTACCTATCTTTCGAGCATACCTTTCTCCTTTCAACCAATGCCATTCACACCATACCCAGCCCAAAAGACTCTCCAGCCCCTTGGAACAATCCATCCAAGTTCAAACCCTTTCCGCTCTTCCAAACCTTTACAAACAGAGAAAGATAACTTTGGCTCAGAAGTGCTTTAAAAGAGTTGTAACAGGGGCTTCGTGGATGAATACCGCATACGCTCTTAAAGTCGCTTAAATGCTCTTATTTTGCATAAGGTGAATTTACCTTTCTTTCAGAACGCTCATATACTCCGCGACCCAGAGGCATCTAACCAAGAAGAACGAGATGAATTGCTTGCTAACGTAATGACTGCTCACTACGTGATAGACTGATTCTATTTATTCTATTATAGCTAAAGCAGCAAGCGCAGAACGCAAACAGTTGAACTTACCTAGTATTCAACTGGTTGTACCGTTAACAGCACTTGACCGTTCATGTCCCACTCTCTATCTGTAAGCAAGTTCTTCAATAACCTTTGACATATTAGTGATACTTGGATGTACCGTTGTACAGAACGCTATAACCTCATTCTAAAGGTTGTAAAGAAGTCATTCTGGATAGTCACTAAAGAGTTATTAGTACAACTTCGAATGGAAAGGATAGTCATTAATAGTCTTGTTGGATGAAAGGTAACAACAAGATTGACATGTCTTCATGAGTGTCTTACGGTCTAGTCATTCTTTCTATGTGGATAGTCACTAAGTACGCTATATAAAGAATAGATAGTTGGTTAGTGCGGTACAACCAATGCAGTATAAGCTGTTAATAGGCTCTATATAGTACGCTATGTCAATGAATGACCTCACTGAAAGATAGTGAGTGGGACATGAACGGGATTTCAATAGACTTTCTTACTCCGCACTCTTCAAGTCTGTTTGTTTTCCC